TTTTTGGTTAAGAAATTTTAAAATCTTTAAAACGAGCATTAAATGAAAACCTTGATAAAAAAATAAGGACGTCACGCTACGAAAAGTTGCGGGTAAGCATAAGCTTGTGATCCGTAAATTTCCTAAGAGTAAACTCAAATAATTTTTACGCATAATGACGAGAACTGAATCATCTTAGTACCGTTAATAAAAATCAAACGAGATGTTGTGAGTAATGGTGAATGAAAGCAATAAAAGGCTGTTGTATAAAAATTAATTTAAAAAATAATTTATTGCTCTAAAAGGTATAAGCCCTGTAATAAATTAAATAACACAACAAATTAAGTAGTACGAGAAATAATCTTGTATGAATAAAGGAGATCCACCTTCTAAGCCAACTAAATTTTTTTAATCAATAGTAAATGAGTACTGTGAAGAAAAGGTGAAAAAGTCCGTTAGGATAAATTGAAATTAAATGTTCATAATAACTCGAAATTATTTATAAATAACGAAATGCCTTTTGCATAATGAGTCAGTAAGTTAATAAGTATAGCAAGTTTAAATACTAATATTAAAACGTTTTAAAGTAATATTTACTAAACCTGAAATCAAGTGATCTACTCATCAGCAAGTTGAAAATTCATTAACGTGTTTTTTAGGACTGAACTCACACATGTAGCAAAATGTGGAGATGACTGATGGATAGGAGCGAAAGACTAATCAAACTTGAAGATAGCCGGTTTTTTACGAAATGTATTTTAGTACATCATTAATCAATTTAATATTAAATTTTAGATAGAGTACATAATAAACAAAGGGGTGTAATAACTTACTGAATTTAATTTAACTCCCAATGATAATTTAATAAGGTTAATAGACAGTCTTTGAGCGAAAAGGTCCATAGACAAGAGGAAAACAATCCGAATCACATACTAAGATCTTAAAATTATAATTCAGTGAAAAAGCTTTAAAAAGAATCAAATAATAATGTGGATAGACTTAGAAGCAGTCTTTCATTAGAGATAGCGTTTTAGCTCATTATTTTTTCTTTATTGGAGTTAAAATTTAAGAAGACTTTAATTATATATCGAAGTAGTGGATTACGTTTGTAATGGTAGTGAAACGTTCTGTAATCTTTTTGTTTTTAATTGAAAAATAAACAAATTAATTCAGAAATGCTAATGCTGACATGAGTAGCGAAAACTATGTTAATAAATCATAGTCGCTTTAAGTTTAAGGGTTTCAACGTAATTTTAAATTCGTTGAGTTAGTCGGTCCTTAAAAGGGGAATGAAAGTTGTACTTGATAGGAATTATTAGCTAACCAGCTATATGTATATTAATTACGAAAAAAAATTAATTAATAAAACTTTTTAAATTTTTTTGTGGAAAAAAACAAACTTAATTTTTCGAGAAAAAATTATAGCAAATAAGACCGTACTTAAACCGACACTGGTAAATTTATCGAAAAGATTAAAGTGAATGAAAAAATCATATTAAAGGAATTCAGCAAATTAACTCTGTACGTTCGCAATAAAGAGAGCCTTTCAGAAGGTAGCATTAAATAAAAAGTAACGACTGGTTATCAAAACCATAGGACTCTGCCAATTTTAAAAAAAGTATAGAGTTTGACGCCTGCCCAGTGCTTGAAAATAATGACTTTTGTTTAAGCTTAAGTTTTAATTACAAGTAAACGGCGGTTCTAACTATAAGAATCCTTAGGTAGCGAAATTCCTTGACGGGTAAATTCCGTCCTGCATGAATGGCGTCACGATTGCTTTACTGTCTCTAATATGAATTCAGCGAAATTACAAAACCTATGAAAATGTAGGTTACTTGCAGTAAGACGGAAAGACCCTAGATCCTTTACTCTATTTTTATATTGTAAAAACTACATAATTGTATAGAATAAGTGGAAGTAACTACAACTATGAAATACCACTCAATTACGTAGTATTTACTTACTTATTAATTAAATTACTAAAAACCGTATAAAAAGGGGAGTTTACTTGGGACGAGTATCTCCTAAAATGTAACGGAGATGTACGAAGGTAACTTACACGTATAATGGCAAAAGTTGCTTGACAACTAGATTGATAAATCAAGTTGGGACGTAAGTCAGTCATAGTGACCCGGTATTAAAGTGTGGAATTAATATCGTTCAACAGATAAAAGGAACTCTAGGGATAACAGATTCATCGTGATTGAGAGTTCATATCGATGTCACGGTTTGATACCTCGATGTCGACTCATCTTATCCTGAAGTTGAAGCAGATTTCAAGGGTCTAGTTGTTCGCTAGTTAAAAAGGTACGTGAGTTGGGTTCAGAACGTCGTGAGACAGTTCGGTCCCTATCTACTGTAAGTAAAGAAAAATAAAAAATCTATCTTTAGTACGAGAGGATCAAGATATAGTAACCACTAGTGGATTGATTGCTAATCCTTTAGCATAGTCAAGTAGCTACGTTAATTTAGGCATAAATACTGAAAGAATCAAAAGTATTAAAACTATTTTTTTATTTTTCAAGAATAATCTAAAAGACCATTAGATTGATCGGTTTATAACTTAAACTTAGTAATAAATTTAGTAATAAATACGAAACTATTCAAAAAAGATTTTAATCTAACTTAACCAAAATTTTAAATATAAAATGGCACAAAAAATTAATCCTATAAGTTTTAGACTTGGTACAGCTCAAGTTTGAAGTTCAACATTACAAATTTATGGTAAATCTTTCAAAAGTTACTTTCCAATTGTAAATAACCAATTAAAACTGCACAATTTCTTAAGCAGATATTTTCAGTTGAACGATTTTCAACTAAATTATTATGAATGAAAAATGTATAAAAACAAAACTCTTTTAAACATTTATTTTTCACCTTCTTTCACCAATAAAAACATTAATCTAATTTTCCTTAAAAAATTATTTGTTTTATTTTCGAAGTGATTTCCTAGTGATTTTTTTGTTTATTTTCATTTAAATCTTAAATGAGCTTTAAGCCCCAAATTTTTACTTCTTTACGCAAAATATTTGTTATTACAAAAAACACCACCAAAAAAAATTATGAGGAGTTTATGTAAATTTTTACTAGATCAATTGAATTCCACAAAAATAACATATTTTAAATTTGGTCTTCATAAAACTAAATTAGTTGGGTTTAAAATTCGTTTAGCTGGTAGGTTTGAGGGTTCGAATCAAATGGCAAAAATATTTGAACAAACCGTTGATCATTTATCTTTAACAAATTTATCCAGTTTTGTAGAATATTCAACTGCAGAAATCCATACTAAATTAGGAACGTGTGGAATTCAAATTTGGCTTTTTTATTCTCCTAAAAAATATTTGAATGATTGTACTTAAAAAAACTCACAATCCTTTTTCTTTAAAATATAGGCATTGTAATCATACTCTAAAATTTGGAAGATTCGGTATTAAAACATTATCTTTTAGCAAAATAACGGAAAATCAATTTAATTTAATAGAGCGACTAAGTTTGAAATTCCTTAAATTGTCATCAAATAACAAAAAAATAATTAAAATTTGATCTTCAAGCTTAGTTAACTTAACGTTAACAAAGCTTAGTTCTGAATCAAGAATGGGCAAAGGTAAAGGGTCAATATATACGAAAGCGTTGTTTTTGCGTCCTGGATCTATTTTATTTGAATTCGAAGGAATTTCTAAACAGCAATTAGTTGGTATTTTAGCTTTTCTAAAAAAAAAAGTCTCATTTAAGATTGTCGGGATACAACTCCCTACGAAATAAACTATAAAAACGGGGGAGAAACTTAAAGGTTGAGTGTTAGTCTGTCGCACTAAAAGTTGCGGGTTCAAGTCCCGCCTCTCTCGATTCATAAAATAGATTAATGAAGCTAAAAAAATAAAAAATATGCAATTATTTTTTACTCAGTGAATTCCTCGTTGAATTTTTTCAACAAATCACAAAGATATTGGTACACTTTATTTAATATTTGGTGCTTTTTCAGGTGTTTTAGGTGGATGTATGTCGATGTTAATCCGTATGGAATTAGCTCAACCTAGTAACCATTTATTGTTAGGAAACCACCAAGTTTATAATGTTCTTATAACAGCTCATGCATTTCTTATGATTTTTTTTATGGTTATGCCAGTAATGATTGGTGGGTTTGGAAATTGGTTAGTTCCTATAATGATCGGTAGTCCAGATATGGCTTTTCCTCGATTAAATAATATTTCATTTTGATTATTACCCCCTTCTTTATGTTTGCTACTCATGTCAGCATTAGTTGAAGTAGGCGTTGGTACTGGATGAACAGTTTATCCTCCTCTTAGTTCAATTCAAAATCATTCAGGTGGAGCTGTAGATTTAGCTATTTTTAGTCTTCATCTATCAGGTGCCTCTTCAATTTTAGGTGCTGTAAACTTTATTTCGACTATTTTAAATATGAGAAGTCCTGGTCAAAGTATGTATAGAATTCCTCTTTTTGTTTGATCAATATTTGTAACTGCATTTTTACTTTTATTAGCAGTTCCTGTTTTAGCAGGCGCTATTACAATGCTTTTAACCGATCGTAATTTTAATACGTCATTCTTTGATGCAGCAGGCGGTGGAGACCCGATATTGTTTCAACATTTATTTTGATTTTTTGGACATCCTGAAGTTTATATTCTTGTCTTACCAGGTTTTGGTATGATTAGTCATATTGTGTCAACATTTTCTAGAAAGCCAGTTTTTGGTTATATTGGAATGGTTTATGCAATGGTATCAATAGGTGTTTTAGGTTTCATTGTTTGAGCTCATCATATGTATACGGTTGGGTTAGATGTTGATACTCGTGCTTACTTTACAGCAGCAACAATGATTATTGCTGTACCAACGGGAATTAAAATATTTAGTTGAATTGCAACAATATGAGAGGGCTCTATTCATTTAAAAACTCCAATGTTATTTGCAATCGGTTTTATTTTTTTATTTACTATTGGCGGTTTAACTGGTATAGTTCTTGCTAATTCAGGTTTAGATATAAGTCTTCATGATACTTATTACGTTGTGGCGCATTTCCATTATGTCCTTTCAATGGGTGCTGTTTTTGCAATTTTTGCAGGATTTTATTACTGATTTGGTAAAATAACTGGTTTACAATATCCAGAAACTTTAGGTCAAATTCATTTTTGATCTACTTTTATTGGAGTAAATTTAACTTTTATGCCTATGCATTTTTTAGGTTTAGCTGGTATGCCAAGAAGGATTCCTGATTATCCAGATGCTTATGCGGGCTGAAATTTAGTTGCTTCTTATGGATCATATATTGCACTTTTCAGTACACTTTTCTTCTTTTATACTGTATTCGTGTCATTAACATCAAATAATCCTTGTACTAATTTTCCTTGAAAGTTTAATGAATCAGGAAAACGTGGAGTTTCTACTTTAGAATGAATTGTAACTTCTCCTCCAGCTTATCATACTTTTGAAGAAATGCCTTTAATTTATGAAACTAACAATAGAATAAAGAATGAATAATATACTAAATTTTTACCCAATTATCACAACAATGGATGCAGCAGAAGATTGACAACTTGGTTTTCAAGATCCTGCAACTCCAATTATGGAAGGGATCATAAATTTACATCATGATTTAATGTTTTTTATTTGTGTGATATCTATTTTTGTTTCGTGGATGTTAGGACGTACCTTATGACATTTTGAGCAAAGCCAGAATAAAATTCCTTCATCGTTGACGCATGGAACATTAATTGAAATGGTTTGAACTATCACACCTGCTTTTATTTTGTTGATAATTGCAGTACCTTCTTTTTCTCTTTTGTATGCGATGGATGAGATTATTTCTCCAGCAATTACAGTTAAAACTTTAGGACATCAATGATATTGAAGTTATGAGTACTCAGACTATCTTAATGAAGATAATGAATCAATTAATTATGATAGTTATATGATTTCTGAAGAAGATTTAGAAATTGGACAACTCAGACTATTAGAAGTAGATAATCGTATGGTTATACCAGTTAATACACATATTCGTGTGATTGTCACTGCAGCTGATGTCTTGCATAGTTGAGCTATACCATCTTTAGGTGTAAAATGTGATGCAATTCCTGGGCGTTTAAACCAAACTTCTTTATTTGTTAAAAGGGAAGGTGTATATTACGGTCAATGTAGTGAAATTTGTGGTATCAATCATGGTTTTATGCCAATTGTAGTTGAAGCTACTTCTTTACCAAATTATGTTTCTTGAATTTCTAATAAATTAAATGAATAATTATGAAAATTTCGTTATTTCAATTATTATTATTAATAGTTTTATTAATAGTTTTATTTCAATTAACTCGTCAAAATGTAGTGGATTATTTCCAATCTACCTATCAACTTTTGAAGAAAACTAAAAAAACTTCTTCTGTAAAAAAAAAAGTTGATAATTAAATATTATTACAATGACTACCCTATCAAAAATTTCTAAATCTATTCAAAGACATCCATTTCATCTTGTAGATCCAAGCCCGTGACCATTTGTAGCTTCTCTTTGTGCTTTTTCCTGTGCAATTGGTGGTGTTATGTACATGCATGCTTACTCAAATGGAAGTTTTATTTTATTGTTAAGCTTTTTTTGCCTGTTGCTAGTTATGTTTACCTGATGACGCGACGTTGTAAGAGAATCTACTTTTGAAGGTCATCATACTGGAATTGTACAACAAGGTTTAAGATTTGGAGTTATTTTGTTTATCGTATCTGAAATTCTTTTCTTTTTTGCATTTTTTTGAGCATTTTTTCATAGTAGTTTAGCGCCCACAATTGAGATAGGTTCTATTTGACCTCCCAAAGGGATTAATGTTCTAAATCCTTGAGAAATTCCTTTTTTAAACACTTTAATTTTATTACTTTCTGGCTGTACTGTAACCTGATGTCATCATGCATTAGTTTCAAATTTACGTGTCCAATCAATTTTAAGCTTATTTTTAACTATTATATTAGCAACAATTTTTACTATGTTTCAAGCATATGAGTATAGTATGGCTGATTTTCGATTATCAGATGGTATTTATGGTTCAACGTTTTATATGGCTACAGGATTTCATGGATTTCATGTTTTAATTGGAACAATTTGTTTAGCAATTTGTTTAGTTCGATTAATACAATATCAATTAACCCAACAACATCATTTTGGGTTCGAATCTGCTGCTTGATATTGACATTTTGTAGATGTTGTTTGATTATTCTTATTTGTATCTATTTATTGGTGAGGAGGTTCCTAAAAAATCAAAAATGCTTAATCTTAGTCTTATTAGTTTAACTTCATTTATTTTAATTTATCAAAATATTATTATTCTTAATGAAGAAACTCTTATCCTTATCTGTTTTGTAACTTTTTGTTTTATTATATTTAACAAACTAAGCAAAACACTTTACACAAATTTCACTACACGCTCTTTAAAAACTAAGTCTTCTTTGGTAACTTCTCTAAATCAATTAACAACTACTTTAATTCATATTATTAAATTACAAATTGAATTTAAAAATTTAACAAATCAATTTAAAAATTTAAAAATTTATTTTCTGAAATTGGGAATTTCGGTTTCAAATAATTTACCAATTTATTGTATTAATAAATCGAAAATTATTTATCCAAAAAAAATTAGATTTATCCAAAACCTGGAACAACAAATTGCAAAGTTACTTGCACTACTTTTAATTCAGAAATTAACTAAACTTGTAAAAATTCAGCAATTTTGTAAACAAAACTTAAAAATTAATTGGTTTTTATGTTTTCACAAAATTTCTTTACGAGAACATTTAAATAAATTAAAAAACAATTAATTTATTGTGTAAAATTAGAGGTTTTAGTGGGTATAGAAGAATTGGTAAATTCATTAGTTTTCCAAACTGAAATTTGTGGGTTCGAATCCCATTACCCGCTTTGGTACATCGCCAAATGGCAAGGCACTGGCTTTTGACGCCATCATTTAAAGGTTCGAATCCTTTTGTACCAGAAATATGCAAATGCTCGCTTGGTGAAAAAGGCAAACACGACGGATTTAAAATCCGTTCTTTATTAAAGGTTACTGGTTCGAATCCTGTAGCGAGTAAGTTACGCATCTCAAAAATATTTCTGGATTAAAAAACCAAAACTTATGCGATTTATTAAACGTCCCCTTATATCAATAGTAAATGATCATTTAATTGATTATCCAACACCTATAAATATTCACTATGCTTGAAATTTTGGTTGATTAGCTTCAATTTGTTTAATAATACAAATAGTAACAGGTGTTTTTTTAGCTATGCATTATACTCCTCATGTAGATTTAGCTTTTGCAAGCGTGGAACATATTATGCGTGATGTAAATTATGGTTGATTGCTACGCTATATACACACAAACGGAGCCTCTATGTTTTTCATTACGGTTTATACTCATATTTTTAGAGGACTATATTTCGGATCTTACACTAAACCACGTCATTGAGTTTGAGTACTAGGCGTGGTTATTCTTTTGCTTATGATTTTAACAGCATTTATAGGTTATGTTTTACCTTGAGGCCAAATGAGTTTATGAGGTGCGACTGTTATTACTAATTTAGTTTCTGCGGTTCCTATTATTGGAAATTCTATCGTAACTTGGTTATGGGGGGGATTTTCGGTAGATAATGCAACGTTGAATCGATTTTTTAGTTTACACTACTTAATGCCATTTGTCATTGCTGCAGCTTCTCTTGTACATTTAGCTATTTTACATCAAGATGGTTCCGGTAATCCTTTAGGTATTGATTCGAATGTAGATAAAGTTAGTATGTTTCCATATTTTATTGTAAAAGATTTTTTAGGTACCGTAAGCTTTATTGTCTTTTTTTCTATTTTTGTCTTTTTTTCTCCAAATGTTTTAGGACATCCTGATAATTACATTGAAGCTAATCCTATGGTTACTCCTGCACATATTGTTCCAGAGTGATACTTCTTACCTTTTTATGCAATTTTGAGAAGTATTCCACATAAATTAGGTGGTGTAATCGCAATGATTTCAGCAATAGCAATTCTTGCATTTTTACCATGAATCCATAGTACAGAAATTAGAAGCTCTCGGTTTAGACCTATTTATAGATTCCTTTATTGAATTATGATAAGTTGTTGTCTTGTATTAGGATGAATTGGTGGAATGCCTGTAGAAGAACCATATGTATTAGTAGGACAACTTGCTAGTATTTTCTATTTTATTTATTTTCTATTTTTATTACCTTTATTAGGTCGTGTTGAAAAATTTCTTTTAGAATTTGAAATATAAATCAAAGATGTATTTCAATTTGAAATACATCTTTGATTTATATTACGGATAGAGAGACTTGAACTCTCATGATTTAATCATTAGAATCTAAACCTAACACGTCTACCAATTTCGTCATATCCGTTACTTGCATTCTCGCAAAGTTATAAACTTTACAACATTTGTTGGAATGCGAGCTAATTGTAAAACGATTTGTTGTTTTTTAACATCAACACGTTGGTGCATAGTTAATACAATTACTCCAATCATAGCTACTAGTAAAATTAACCCACAAATTAAAAAAAGTAAGTTAAAATGCGTATAAAGAACTTTCCCAATTACTTTAATATTAGTCAGATTTAAGTTTTCACTTGCTCAAGAAACTAAACTTAATTCTTTCTCTTGAAATTTGATTAAATCAAGTTCATAAAACGAACTAAAAAATTGACTTAATAAAATCGTAAAGGCTAACAGACCAATTGGTCATAATGATGAAAGACTAATATTTATAGAATCAACTTTTACATTTAACATCATGACAACAAATAAGAATAAAACTGCAATTGCTCCAACGTAAACGATGATAAGCATAAATGAAAAAAATTCGGCTCCTAATAATAGAAGCAAGCCTGCAACATTACAAAAAACAAGAATAAGGAAAAGTACAGAATGGACAGCATTTGTTAAACCAATAACCATTAATGAAGCTAGTAAAGCAAATACTGAAAATAAATAAAATAAGAATATATCTATGTTCATTTTATTGTTATTTTTTTATTTAGCGAAAAAAGGGATTCGAACCCTCAACTTTAATCTTGGCAAGATCATACTCTACCAATTGAGTTATTTCCGCATTATAGGCGAAGCGAGTTCGGTAGGTTTGAGCATCAGACTGTGAATCTGAAGGTCATGGGTTCGAATCCCATTCTTCGCCTTAATTATTTACAATTCTATATTTAATTGAAGAAATTGCCTTGCCTGGATTTAAAGATTTAGGACATGTTTTGCTACAATTCATTATTGTGTGACATCTAAATAACCGCATTTTGTTATTTAAAAAATTTAGCCTACTTTTAGTAGAAATATCTCGTGAATCAACAATTCAGCGATAAGCTTGTAATAATATTGCAGGTCCTAAATATTTATCTTGATTCCACCAGTAACTTGGACAACTTGCAGAACAACAAGCACATAAAATACATTCATATAAACCATCTAATTCAAGTCTGTCTGCTTTCGATTGTAAATTTTCTTTTAAAGAAGATGGTAAAAAGGTTATTTTGTTAGTTAACCAAGGTTTTATTAATTTGTACTGTGCATAAAAATTTGATAAATCTGGAACCAAATCTTTTATTACATATGTATGTGGTAAAGGATAAATAGTAATAAAAGTATTTTTAGTATGTAACGATCGAAGACAAGCCAACGAATTTGTACCATCGATATTCATAGAACAGCTTCCACATATACCTTCTCTACAAGAGCGGCGAAAAGTTAAAGATGAATCCTGTAAATTTTTGATTTGTATAAGTGCATCCAAAATCATTGGGCCACAATTATTTATAGAAATGGGAAAAATTGAAAATCATGGGTTTCATCTTAAATTTGGGTTTCATCTATATATACGAATAAACTTTTGATAAGGCGAAGAATTATTTACTAAAGTAATTTTTTGGTTTAAGTTTTTTGTGAGCATATTACCAATAGTTAATTAACGTTAAAAATATTAAGAAGAAAAGAAGAAAAGAAAATTTATATAAATATTTTGTGTTTAAGAAGAAACCTAAATCTCATATTATATGTCTCATCCCATTAAATGAATGGTATATTAACAACACTAAAGTAAGTAAAGAAAAATAAATAGGTATTCATTGTGAAATTTCTAATGGAAGTAAAATCAATCAATTTACAGTAAAATTAAGACTTAAAATGATTTTAATAAATATTAAAAAAACAGTTAAAAAAACAGTTAGACCAAGTCCTGAAATTCGATGCCATATAGAAAATAAAGAAGAAAGTTGCGGTGTATATATTAATAAGTGCGGTGTAATTGGGCGATTGTAAATTTTAAATTTGATAAACATAAGAAGTAGTTTCATGAAATATTACTTGTCCAGAATGGGATTCGAACCCATGACTCAAGAGTTTTCAACCCTACGCTCTACCACTGAGCTATCTAGACACCTGTTTGCTATTTTAGATGAAGTAGGATTCGAACCTACGATAAAATATTATGTCAATTTTCAAGATTGATGCTTTAAACCACTCAGCCACTCATCCAATTTATTAGGGTAGTAGGATTCGAACCTACGATTTTTTGCGCCCAAGGCAAACACGTTAACCTTTTACGTCATACCCTATTTAATTAACTTAAGTAAATAAAATTAGGAAAGCCATCATTAAAGCAAATAGTGCTACAGCTTCCGTTAATGCAAAACCTAAAATAGTATAACCAAATAATTGCTGTTTTAATGATGGATTACGTGCGTAAGCCATAACTAAAGATCCAAATACAATTCCTACACCGGCACCTACACCAGTTAAACCAATAGTTGCTAGTCCTGCACCTATCATTTTTGCGCTTTGAAGAGTAACATTCATCGTTTTTTAAGTAATTTAATTTCAATTATAAGCCTCTCGCTATGATGAAAGCTAGAATCGGATTCGAACCGATCTTTTAAGATTTGCAATCTCATGCATAACCTCTTTGCTATCTAGCCTCCACAATTAACGAAAATGGGATTCGAACCCATGACTTTTGGATTATGATTCCAATGTTCTAACCAATTGAACTATTTCGTCAATTATATTCTACGGATTTTTTTTTGTTTACACCCGTTATGTGGTCAAGATATTTTATCAGAAATTGATAAAATATTTAAAGTTGATTGTTTTAACTGTCTAACAACTATTTTTTTGTTTTTGCTAAATCCTTTTATATTAATATGTAGCCCTATATAATCAGTATACTTAAGTTTATGTCTAATATGAGCAATTGCAGTTGTGATTGATATTAAAGTTACTTTTTTAGTATTTTTTTGTTTTTTAGTACCCGACGACGTTCAAAATATAACATTACCGTTTAGCCGTGTTATATAATATAAAATATTATTGGGTGTAAATAGAATTGATAATATTATTAATTTGCTATTATTTTCCATGTAAATAATTTAAATTATTTTAACCGATTGATATTCCCATTATTTACATAGTAGTTTCAATAAAGAAAAAATTACATATGAGTTCGGGATGGGATCAAATAATTATTAATTTTTCTTATTAAGTTAAATTTTACACCATTATTCTCATTCAAGCGCTCCTTTATATCATTCATAAATGAAACCAATAGTTAATATTACTAAAAAAATGACCATACTTCAAAATCCAATTATAGAAATATTTCCTAATACTAATGATCAGGGAAACAAAAAAGTGATTTCTAAATCAAAGATTAAAAAAAGAATCGCAACTAAATAAAATCTAATATCAAAAGTAGCTCGCGCGTCATCAAATGGATTAAACCCGCATTCATAAGCACTCACTTTTTCTTGATCAGCTTTTTGGGGTATTAAAAAATAAGACAATAAAAAAATTGCGCATGACAAAAAAGAAGCTACAATTAAAAAAACCAAAATTGAAGAATATTCAGTAAAAATTAATTTCATTTCATATAAATTTATGGTAATCAATTAAAACTTAACAAAATTCCAGAAATGAAGAAAACTCAAGCTAAAGATAAAGGTAGAAGTATTTTTCACCCTAAACGCATTAGTTGATCATACCTATATCTAGGAAATGAAGAACGCACTCAAATAAATCCGAACAACAAAAACGTGGTTTTTAATCCAAATCAAATAGTTGGGGAAATTCAATATAATATAGTTAAATTTAAAGGGGGTAGCCACCCTCCAAAAAATAGTATAGTTGTTAAACTACACATTAAGATCATATTTGCATATTCTCCTAAAAAAAAAAGTGCAAAACCCATAGCTGAATACTCCACATTATAACCAGCAACTAATTCTGCTTCTGCTTCAGGCAAATCAAATGGAGCTCTATTTGTTTCCGCAAGAATTGAAATATAAAACATAATTAAAATTGGAAAAAGGGGAATAGCAAATCAAATTGATTGTTGAACTAAAACGATTTCACTGAAGTTAAGCGAACCACTGCATAATAAAACATTAATTAAAATTAATCCAATTGAAACTTCATATGAAACCATTTGTGCTGCAGAACGTAAAGCACCTAAAAATGCATATTTAGAGTTACTTGCCCAACCAGAAGTTATGATACCATAAACTCCTAGTGAAGAAACTGCTAAAATATAAAGAACACCTATATTTATATCTGAATAAACCATTCCTTCTCCCAATGGTATGACACATCATGAAATTAATGCTAATAAAAACGTTAGAATGGGTGCTAAAATAAAAATAATTATGTTAGCGCTTGAAGGTAAAATAGTTTCTTTGACAAAAAGTTTTAACCCATCAGCTAGCGGTTGTAATAAACCAAAAATACCAACTATATTAGGCCCCTTACGACGTTGTATAGCAGCCATAACTTTTCTTTCAGCTAAAGTCATGTAAGCAACTGCAATTAATAAGGGTAAAATTATCATTATGATTTTTGTAAGTGAACTAAGTAAAAACATATTTTATAGATTTAGAATTTTATTTTAAAAAAGAAAAAGACATTAATGTTGAAAGTATAGATAGTAATTCAATATCATAAAAAATACCTAAAGTGAAGATAAGAGAAAATCCTAATAAAACAGAGTTTAATTTATTTACAGGATACAAAATTTTTCATTCATTTAATGGAGAAAAATACATACTCTTGATTAATTTAATATAATAAAAACACCCAATACAACTCATTAATACAATAAATATGGAAATACCAAATGATCTAGTTTGTAAAGCGGATAATAAAACAAATAATTTTGCAAAAAATCCTCCTAATGGAGGAATTCCTGCCATGGAAAATAAAAGAAGAGCTAAAGAAATTGATAATATAGGATTAAATTTTGCTAAAGAAATTAAATCGTGAAGATAACGAGTCTGATAATGAGAAGAATAATTGTAGAACCGTAACGTTAGAATAAAAGAAAATATTCCTAGCATAGTTATTATATATACAATAACATAAAAAATTGAACTTGCTATGCCTTCTAAACTTCCCGATAATAATGCTAGTAAGAAAAACCCAACATGACTTACTGAACTATAGGCAAAAAAACGTTTTCATTTAATTTGAGAAAACGCGCTTAAAGTTCCAATTAAGGTTGAGAGTGTTATACAAATTAATATAATAATTCTCCAAAAGTTAATAAAGTCATGAAAACTGAACGTAAGAAGTCTCAGTAAAAGACTTAAAATAGCAATTTTTGGCATAATAGAAAAAAATAACGTAATAGACGTTGGAGATCCCTCATAAACATCAGGTGCTCACATGTGAAATGGTGCAGCACTTAATTTAAATAGTAAAGCCACGAGGATAAGAGTAAAGCCAGTAATTAAACCAACTCATGATGACAATTCTAATGATCCAACTCCCGTAAAGAATTTTGCTAAATCTAAAAAATTGGTTAAACCTGTTAGTCCATAAATTAATGAAGAACCAAATAAAAGAAGAGCTGAAGAAAAAGCACCTAAAACAAAATATTTAAGACCAGCTTCCGTTGAAAATTCAGAAGTTCGTTTAAAACTTGCTAAAATGTAAAAAATAAGACTTTGAAATTCAATTGAAAGATACATCGTAAGTAAATCGTAAGATTGAATTATCAATAAAATTGCTACAATAGAAAGTAGAACTAAAATTCAATACTCAAAGGAATTAATTTTTTCATAATTAGTATAAGCAAAAGTCGTTAAAGCCCATCCTAAACAAATTAATAAAATTAAACACTTGGTTTTAAAAGTAAATATATCATTGATTAAAAAATCACTTCAACTTAATAAACTTAAAGTTTTTTGTTGATACGCTATTATAAAGCTAAATCCCAATATCTGACAAGATAATCAACCCAAATTTTGAGTAAGTAAAGGATACCCTAATTTGACTGATGAACTGAATAAAACACCATAAATAAGTAAAATACAAACATTTGAAAGAATAAATATTTCTGGTAAAATTGGATAAATATCGTATAAAAAGTTATTCATTCTAAATATTTTTGATAATTATATAAAAAGTTCTAAAGTGTATCTGGAAATTTCGATTGCTGAAATTCTTACTAAAATTAATAATATAAGCTTAATTTTTTGAAAATGGATATAATCATATATTATTGTTTTTAATCCAATACTAATATGTACTATTAAAAAACCAAAAATTACTATTAACATTTCAAGATCAATTAAAATTGTTAAACTTACAAATAAAGATACAACGCGGACGACTAGTCATTGAAGAGTAAACATAGTTTTTATATATATGAAATTAATTCTAATAAATTTACACTAGAAAAATGAATTTCATTTAAAAAAGAATTAGGATAAATCCCCATTCATAAAATTAAAATTGCTAAAGGAATTAAAATTCAAAATTCTCTACGAGAAATATCTTGAAAAGAAGAAAAGTACTCCAACTTTAACGATCCAAAAATAATTCGATTGAATAATCAAATTGAATACGCTGCTCCAAAAATCATTCCTAATGAAGCAAACAACGTTAATGTTTTATTAATTTGAAAAGAACTAAGTAAAACTAAAACCTCTCCTATAAAACTACTAGTACCAGGAAATCCAAGATTTGCGAAGGTGAAAAAAAGAAAAAATATTCCAAAAATAGGCATTACTTGAATTAAACCAGTATAATACTTAATAATACGTGTTTTGTAACGATCATATAAAATGCCAATACAAAGAAATAAAGCACTTGAAACTAAACCATGGCTTAACATAAGTAAAATGCTGCCTTCAATACCTTGAAGATTTAAAGAAAAAATACCAATAGTAACAAAACCCATATGGGAAACAGACGAATAAGCAATAATTTTCTTTAAATCTATTTGTCGTAATGTTGTTAAAGATGCATAAATAATTGCTATTAAACTTAAAGTAAATATCAAAGGAGTGAAGAAAATTGATGCTATTGGAAACATCGGTAAGGAAAATCGTAAAAAACCGTATCCACCCATTTTGAGAAGTATTCCAGCTAAAATAACAGATCCCGCAGTTGGTGCTTCTGCATGAGCTTCTGGAAGTCATATATGAAAAGGGATCATAGGAATTTTTACAGCAAAACTTGCAAAGAATGCAAGCCAAAGAAAAATTTGTTTCATTTCTGAAAATTGCGTATATCATAATATTTGTAGATCAGTAACTCCTGTCTGAAAATAAATGTTTAATACCGCTACTAACATTAATAAAGACCCAATTAAAGTATATAAAAAAAACTGATAAGCAGCTCGAATTTTTCTTTGTCTAGAACCCCATACCCCTACAATTAAAAACATTGGAATTAAAACGCTTTCAAAATAAATATAAAATAGAAGTAAATCTAAAACTGAAAATACTTGAATTAAAAGAAATTCGAGAATTAAAAAACAGATTAAATAGTCTTTTACATTCATTTGAATAGAGCTCCAACTAGTTAAAATGCAAGAAATGATTAATAAAGTTGTAAGGAGAATAAAGAATAAAGAAATACCGTCAATTCCAAGTGTATAATAAACGTTGAAAAATGGAAATCAAAGAAAAGTAGTTGAAAATTGAAAAAACGATGTTCCTGAATTGAATTGAATTCATAAAAGTAAAGAAAAAAGAAATGTTAAGCACGAAATTCATAAAGCGAAATTACGACAAAATTTTTCTTTTGATGATGGTATCATCAAAAGAAAAAAAACACCAATTAAAGGAGTTAAGGAAGTTAATATTAGAGGGTTAAACAGTGTTAAATTCATGAAAAAGATTAGGTAATTCTTTTAGAACTTTGAGTCTAGATTGATTCGAACAATCAACTTTACGCTTATCAAGTTGCAATCGATATAAATTAAATTATAACTTTGCAGTAAACTGTACATGATAATTTCTTATCATACAGCTTCGTTTTAGAAACTTCTAAATAGTATTTTTAGCTTATTTTTTTCATTACAAAAAAACGTTTGCTTTTAAATACTTGCCTATTTATTTCCATGTTTCAATTTTTCGTTTTTAAAAATTTTTAGAGTCTTATTTTACACCACAGAAATTAATAGATTTTCAACTAAATGCACGCTTTAAGTTTTTGTTCTTTATATTTTAGAGTAATGATGTTTTCAATAAGTTCCTGTACGTACTCATAAATTTATAATTTGACTTAGCTTTAACTTTTAGACAAAAAATTATAAGTCAAATTAGCGTCTAAATCTTAAAACGATGAGATTTACACTCATATAGAAAAATTAATTCACCTTTGGTAAAAAGGATACTATGTATTTAATACTTTGTAGTATCAACATGTCACACGCGTACGCTCTAACCTTTAAGCTATAGACTCTATACAATTTTGGTTAAATGAAGAAAAGAAGAGTGAAAAAAACTAATACCAAACTGAACGTAAAATTCACGTAATTGTATACTGAAATAATTGAAAAAAAACAAAATGAAAAAATTATAAAAAAAAGATAGTGAGTTATCTGACCAGTTTGCAATTTTATTAAAATTTGAGACCAAAAAGGAATAAATTTTGTAAAACCGTATGGTCCACTTAATTCAATAAAACCACGATCTAAAATTTTAAACGCTATTAAATAACCAAAATTTAAAATTGGAAGAATAATTAAACGATTATATAATATGTCTCAATATCATTTTTTGTTGATTAAAAAACCAAAAAATGCTAATAAATTTTGTAAAATTGATTTAGAATGAAAAGTTTTTGAACTCAGATGTATAAAACTCGCAAAAAATATACCTAGTAAACTTAATGCAAAAGGTAATCATTTAATTATAATCGGTAATTCTTCCGCCTCAATAAAATTTGAATACTTAGGTAAAATAAAAATCGCTGATGCTCAAAAATTAGTTCCAAATCCTATAAATAAATCTCGTGTTAAGTAACCAATAAATATACTGCCAATACTTAATATAATTAATGGAAAAACCATCATTCCTGAAGACTCATGAACTGTATTAACAGAATTTCTAGTTAAATTAGTATTATTTAAAAACGTTAAGTAAATTAATCGAAAAGAATAAAAAGACGTGAAAAAAACTGACATACTACCTAATCAACAGGCAAACGACACATAAAATGTATGTAAATTTGAATAACTTGAACTTTGGGTTAACTCTAAAATAAAATCTTTAGAATAAAATCCTGTAAGAAAAGGAAATCCTGTAAGAGCTAATGAACCAATTAACATTACTGAATATGTCAACGGCATGAATTTTAGTAAAGAACCCATACGTCGCATATCTTGTTCATTAGACACTGCATGGATCACAGACCCCGCACTTAAAAAAAGTAATGCTTTAAAAAATGCATGGTTTGCTAAATGAAATAAACTTACATCATAACAAGACATTCCACAAGAAAAAATCATATATCCTAATTGGCTACATGTTGAATAAGCAATCACCCGTTTTAAGTCATTTTGAAAAACACCTGTTAGCGATGCAAAAAAAGCTGTTAAAGATCCAAAAATTATTAATATAAATAATATAGTTGGGGAAAACTCTAATAACGGAGAAAAACGAATCATCAAAAAAACGCCTGCTGTTACCATGGTCGCTGCATGAATTAACGCCGAAACAGGTGTGGGTCCTTCCATTGCATCAGGAAGTCACGTATGCAAACCCAATTGAGCAGATTTACCTACAGCTCCAATAAATAAGAATATAGAAATCAAAGTTAAAACATGTAATTTAAATCCCATAAACATTAAAAAATGATCTTCAAATAAAGGAACTAAAGGAAAAATTATAGTATAATCAACAGAATTAAAAACTCAAAAAATTGAAAAAATTGCTAAACTTAAACCAAAATCGCCAACTCTATTAGTAATTAACGCTTTAATTGCTGATTGATTAGCTGCTAAACGGGTGTACCAAAAATTAATAAGAAGATAAGATGCAAGACCAACACCCTCTCAACCTAAAAACATTTGAATCAAGTTATCACCTGTTACTAATATCAACATAAAAAAAGTAAAAATTTCCAGATACGCCATAAATCGTGGATGATGAGGATCCTGTTCCATATATTTTACAGAATAAACATGAACTAAGCTTGAAATTAACGTTATTACAACTAACATTGTAACTGTAATACTATCAAATCAAAATCCTCATGAAACCTGAAAAGCCCCAGATTTAATTCAAGACGTTAAAAAAATAGTGCAAGTAGTACCTGCTAAACCAATTTCAAAAAATGCAAGTAATGCAAGTAATGCAGAAATAATTACGCAAGAAGTTGAAAAAACGTTTGTACCATGACAACCTAACCACCGCCCTCCAAAACCAGATATTAAAGATCCTAATAAAGGTAAAAATAAAATAAGCAAGTACATAGTTTAGAAATTAATTATACTAATTTAAAAGTATTATTTAAAAATTTAGGATAAAATGAAATACAATTAAATAAATGAACATCACAGTATAAAGAAGCATTAAAAGCAGCAATTCCCATTTTTTCATCAACTTTATGAAGATTCAATTTTAATAAATTATCAGAAATTGAAAGTTCACAATTTAACGAATCATCTATTATCATTAAATTATTTAATAAAAGTTGTTTTAATAAAAGTTGCTTACTTACTATTTTTGAAGTTAAAGCAGAAAGCTCAACGTTGTTTGCTTCAATAATTAGTTTTCTAGATTTTAAAGATTTTACAAATTTTGGTAAAAAGAAATGAGTTAAAATGACATACGTTGAAACAAAAATAACAAATAGTCAAAAAATTTGAGGGAATACTATAATACGATCTAACTGCGGCATTTTATATTTTAATTTAATGCATATCTAAAACGTCATTCAAATAAATGCATGTTAATAAAGTAAAAACATAAGCTTGAAGACAAGCAATAGCAAGTTCTAACCCAATAAGAGCTAATAAAAGACCTAAAGGGATTAAATGAAAAACTGCTAGTAAACCACCTGCTGAAAGCATCGTTCATGCAAAGCCAGCAATAATTTTTAATAAAGTATGACCAGAAGTCATATTAGCAAATAATCTAATTGATAAAGTAAAAACTTTTACAATGTAAGATAAAAATTCAATCGTTATGAGTAGAGGAACAATTACTAAAGGAACACCGCGAGGTAAGAATAAAGCAAAAAACTTAAATCCATGCGTTTGTATTCCAATGATATTAATCCCAATAAAAATTGATAAAGCTAAACCAAATGTAAATACTATATGACTAGTAACTGTAAAACTGTAAGGTATCATACCAATTAGATTACAATAAAGTAATAAAAGATGTAAAGTAAAAATAAATGGAAAATAAAATTCTCCCTTAGAACCTAAATTATCTTGAATCATATTAGCAGTTACTTCGTAAACCGATTCTTTTACCAGCTGCCAGTTATTTGGGATTAAAGTATTAGTGTAAAAACTAAGACTAGTTCAAAAAAATAAAAGAGAAAAGGCTACGATTAAAACTAAAGAAGAGTTTGTTAAAGAAAAATTCAATCCAGAAATAGTAAATGGAAAGATTGTTACAATTTCGAATTGTTCTAGAGGACTTGTAATGATAAAATGAGTTTGCATCATATATTTATTAAATAATTTTTACTGAATCAGGAGAAGAAGGACTTGAACCTCCAACCATTGGTTTTGAAAACCAGAACTCTACCATTGAGCTATTCCCCTTTATCCAGTAAACTATACATTTGGCAAACAATTTAATTTTTTCTCCTGATTTAAATAATTTAATATTTGAACAGGATAAGACCAATTGCGATTAAAATTTAATTTTTCTACAAATTTGGTTGATGAAAAAATATGTAGTTTTTGATTTATATTTTCTGATTTTAGATTAAGTACTATTGAAACAGGGAATGGTTTAGCTAAAGTTAAAAAAATGGTTACTAAACAAAGATCCAAAAATATTAACAATTTAATTTTTCGTGTAGTTATTTTTAAATCGTAAAATTTTGAAAAGCCAATTTTACTTGAACTCTTAATTAAGACCCGTTGTTGGGTTAATAGCTCCAATTTAGTTGTTACTGTTAATAAATCAATTTTAGAGAAAGAAGAACTAAGTTTAATTTGAATAAAAGTCTCATTTAAATTTAAAGAGTTAAATTGATAAGAATCATAATTCAAAAGTTGATTATCGATATTATCAAATTTAGTTAAACAATGATAAGACACAATAGCTCTTATAGGATTTAGCTGATACGTTTTTTTGATGATTAATTAAACAAATGGAGGTAATTGGACTTGAACCAATAATTTTATGTATGCAAAACATACGTTTTCCCAAATTAAACTATACCCCCATCTACCCCTTTTTTTGAATCTATTGTATATTTTTAGAACTAGTCTTTATTTAAACTAGTAACTGGCTAATTTGCGTTTTGAGGGATTCGAACCTTCAGTATCCAATTTAGAAGATTGATGTTTTATCCTTAATTTAAACTAAAAACGCAATTTTGTATAATATGTGAAGAGAGTAGGATTCGAACCTACGATTAATCTTAGTAAATAGATTTACAGTCTATCGCTTTAAACCACTTAGCTATCTCTCCGTTTAAAAAAAAACGTTTATATAGGGGAAAAGAAATTAGATTGATTAAAAAATAAAAAGAGTATAATATAATTTAGTATAGTATAGTATAATTTAATATAATATAATATAATTTAATATAATATAATTTAGTATAATATAATTTAGTATAGTATAGTATAATTTAATATAATTTAATATAATATAATTTAGTATAGTATAATATAATTTAACTATTCTCTAAATTTAAGTAAGAAGAATGGGATTCGAACCCATGACATACTAAAAGTTTAGAGTACGTGACGATTTAGCAAACCGTTGTTTCCTGATAGCTCAGTGGTAGAGCGTATGGCTGTTAACCATCAGGTTGTAGGTTCGAATCCTATTCAGGAAGTGTAGCACAGAGTAATTAACTCAATTGGTAGAGTATTTCGTTTACATTGAAAAAGTTAATGGTTCGAATCCGTTATTACTCAAAGCCTCAAATTTTTTAGTTTATAAAAACTATTGTGTTTGTAGCTTAATTAGGACAAAGCGTTAAACTACGGATTTAAAGATTGAAAGTTCGATTCTTTCCAAACACATTGTCTTTAATTAAATTGAAGGTAAGTTTAACATAACTTAATTAATTTAACAGAGTGTATAGCTTAGTTGGCAAAAGCAATAAACTTTTAATTTATGGATCTTAGGTTCAAATCCTAATACACTCATTAAATAACAAGTACTAATAAGAAATTCCCTATTCTATTTTTATTCGATTGAAGTAGTTTATCGTTATTTTTATATTGTTATTAGTTTTATTTTTTGCGTAATTATTGCATTTTTACACGTTCAAATTCTCCTTTTAGTAGAAACTTACCCCTTTTTACAATTTTCTAGCAAAAAGTTTCTTGTAACCCAAACAACAGATTTGTTTGATGTAGTATGAATCCTTATTTTTTCAACTTCTTTACTTTTTGTTTTTCCGTTGTTTTTTTATCAAATCGTATTGTTTTCGAAAAACAGTTGATATGAATATCAAACGTATTTTATATATAAACTTCTTCTTTTTTCTTTACTTACTTACATTTTTTCATTAATACTTTGTTACTTTTACTTTTTACCGGCCTTACTTGATTTCTTATCGCAATGAGAAATCAAGCAATCGGCTTCAATCTTAAACGTTGAAATCGAATTTAGAATTTTAAATTATATTAACTGAATTTTAAGTTTTCGGTATATTTTTTGTTTTTTGTTTTATATTATACTCTTTTTCTTTTTCTTTTTTCATTTCTTACTAGAGTTAAATGTAAAGTACAATCTTTTAAAATTTCACCGTAATCTTTTTATTTTTCTAAATACTTTCTTTTTATTTTTCGTTGTTCCATCTGATATTCTTCTTCAATTTTTTATTATTTTTTTTTCATTTATTTTCTACGAAATCCTTTTTTTCATTTTGTGTTATAAATGTAATAGTATACGCTTCTAAATTTATTAATGCCGACTTTTAAACAATTATTAAAAAATCCAAGAAAATTCATTACAATTAAAAGCAAATCAACTGCGTTGATGCAGTGTCCTCAGAAAAAAGGAGTTTGCATAAAAGTTTACACAACGAGTCCTAAGAAACCTAATTCTGCAGAACGTAAAGTTGCAAAAGTTAATTTAACAAGTGGTAAATCTATTATTGGTTATATTCCTGGTGAAGGTCATACGTTACAAGAACATTCTTTAGTTTTAGTTAGAGGTGGTAGAGTAAAAGATTTACCAGGTGTTCAATATCATTTTGTTCGGGGGATCTATGATTTGTCTGCAGTTGGGAGCAGAAAAAAATCTCGTTCTAAATATGGCAAAAAACTTGCGAACGCTCCTATCGTTTAATGGTCAAGGCAATGTTTTTTCGTGACATAAATGTGGGTTCGAATCCCACTAGGAGTAACACAAAAACGGGGTAGAGTAAATTGGTTAACTCATTAGGCTCATGATCTAAAGTTATAGGTTCGAATCCTGTCTCCGTAATACCATCTAAAATGAAAACTCAATTAAAAAACGAACTTTTTCAAACCTATAGCCGTAAAACAAAAAAACGAACTTTACAGCAAACTTTTCTTAAACAAATCAATTTTACGATGAACGTAAAATATCATTTTTTATGTTATTTCAATAGTAATGAAAAAATTCTTTTAAATCGTAAAATTCTGAGTTCACTTTTCGCTAAAGAAAGTGGAAGTTTTTTTAGTTGAAAAAAATGAGTATGTTATTTTGAGAAAAAACTTTATTAATTGGGGTAGTTAGATCGACAAAACTTTAATAAATATATAAATAAAAGAGTTTGATCCTGGCTCAGAATGAACGCTAGAGGTTAGCTTAACACATGCAAGCTAAAAAGTTTTATTAGTTATAAAATTAGTAGCGAACGGGTGAGTAATACGTAAAAATTAACCTTAAAGAATTGTTAAATGCATTAAAATTAAATTGTTTTAAGAAAAGTTTACGTAAGATTAAGTTGTTGGTAGTTTAATAGATTACCAAGCTAATGATCTTTAGTTGGTCTATGAGGATGAGCAACCACACTGGAACTGAGATACGGTCCAGACTTAATTAGAAGGCAGCAGTGAGGAATATTGGGCAATGAGTGAGAGCTTGACCCAGCTAAACCACAAGTGTGATGAAAGCAAAAAGCTTTAAAACACTTTTTTTAAATAAATAATGATTTTAGTAAAAAAGTCCTGGCTAATTTCGTGCCAGCAGCCGCGGTAAAACGAGAAGGGCAAGCGTTATTCGGATTAATTGGGCGTAAAGAATACGTAGGTGGAAAATTTAATTTTAAGACAAATTTTAAAGTTTATTTTTAATTAACTTAAAAAATTAATTTTCTAGAGTTTAAAAGAAGATTGCAGAATTTTAAGTGTAACGGTAAAATGTTTTGATATTTAAAAGAATTTCAATAGCGGAAGCAGCAATCTAAATTAAAACTGACATCGAGGTATTAAAGTGTGGGTAGCAAAAGGGATTAGATACCCCTGTAGTCCACACCCTGAACGATAAGTGTTCATTCTTGGAAAATTCAGAAATGTAGTTAACGCGTTAAACACTTCGCCTGGGAACTACGATTGCAAAATTAAAACTCAAAGGAATTGACGGGGACTTACACAAGCAGTGGAGCATGTGGTTTAAATCGACAATACGCGCGAAATCTTACCAATTTTTGTATAATTATTTTAATTACAGGTGTTGCATGGCTGTCGTCAGTCCGTGCTGTGAAGCGTTTGGTTCATTCCAATAAACGGACAAAACTCTTATATATTTTTGAATATAAACTGCTAAAGATATCTTGGAGGAAGGTAAGAATGACGTCAAGTCCTCATGACCCTAATAAATTGGGCTACTTTCATGTGCTACAATAATTTTTTCAATCAGCAGCAACAATGTAAGTTTTAGCAAATCTTTTAAATAAAATTACATTCGAATTATTTTCTGAAATTCGAAAATATGAAGTCGGAATTGCTAGTAATCGTAAATTAGAATGTTACGGTGAATTTGTTCTTAAGTCTTGTACACACCGCCCGTCACGCTATGGAAATTCTATTTGCTTGAAGAAATATAACTATTTTATAGCAAAAGAAAAACTAGAGTGAAGTCGTAACAAGGTAGCCGTAGGGGAACCTGTGGCTGGAAAATAATTAAATACTTCTACTACCCTATTTATAAAATAAAATCATCTAAGAAAATATGTTTCAACAATTAAACTGCACAAATATTTCATCTTTATTATTTTTAGTTAGTTTATTAGGTATATTTTTAAATCAAAAAAATATTCTTGTTATGTTAATGTCGCTTGAAATGATGTTTTTAGCAATTAGTTTTAATTTAATTTTTTCATCAATACGTTTAGATGATATTATAGGTCAGATTTTTTCTTTACTTATATTGACAGTCGCAGCTGCGGAGTCCTCAATTGGGCTGGCAATTTTAGTTATTTATTATCGTATACGAAGTACAATAACAGTTGAGTTAATGAACCTTATGAAAGGTTAATT